AGTATTAGAACCATTGGATAAGGAACTATTGGTTCGAAGCCATTTCTGACGATGAATCAAAAATTCGAAATGCTTTTCTTGCGTCTTATTGCTAAAAAAGCGTGTGTTTTTAGATAAAAACAGATGCTCAATTTGGGACGTAAGAAGTGCCTTTGCCATCTCTTCATCTGCAAATAATTCTCGACGTGAAAACACAGAGCCTGGGGGCTGATCTTTGAATAGGAAAAAGAGTGGATCTGTAGGGTCCCAAATGAATTCTTTATCATTCTCTTCATAGGAAACTCCCAGAAAGCCCCAAGGGCGCCAGAGTCTAGGAGCCCAAATTATGTGATTCAAGAAATCCTCCTCGATCTGTTGCGGGCTTTCTTCAAACTCCGATTCATAAAGATCAAGGATAGAAGAAGATCCCACCAGAGCGCCTTCCACTTCTAATAGTCCATGAACTAGATCAGAATCATTCTCAACAAGTCCAGAGGAAGTCATCCCATTTTTTCCGGGTAAAGACCAAAGATCTTGAGCAACCGATCCGGCCGAACAACTCAAAATATAAAGAAGGATCGTCAATTTTTTCATGCTCTTTCCAAGTTCGAAGTACCATTTGTACAAATAAGAATCCCCCACGTTACAGGATTTCTTCTTCAGATAGAGATATATAGGATCTATAGGGCAATCACTTATAAGTACATTTTGTACTACAGCCCTTCCTATCTGATAGAAAAGGATCCCATGATCCTGAACCAATCTTACCTGGGATTGCAAATCCCAAGTTTGTCTATGAAGAGCGGATCGAATTGTATTAGTGTCTATAATTGATTTCTTCTGTGTAATACTAATCGATAGGACCTCATTGGTCAGTGCTACAATATCTCGTGCATTGGGCCCCATAGTTATGGACCCAAATCCATTAGTATGGAACAGGTTCTTTTCCAAGTGAAATCCCCTCGTATAGGAAAGAGTGAAAAAGGACTTTCGTTGTTGCGAACTAAGAAGCTTTCGTAACTTAATACACGTATTTAATTTTTTCGGAGCTATTAGAGCGGGATCCACTTTTTGGGGAAGATGAGTCGAAGCAATAACAAGATTATTTTTAGGAGACAATCTCTCACAATCCCTGGATAGCTGGTTCACTAATAGACCGAGGGATAAGGAATTTGACTCATTCACATCTAGATCATGAATATTTGGGATCCAGATTATGCACGGAGACATTGCTCTTGCTAATTCAAATTGAAGAGTTATAGACAATTGGTCAATTTGAGCCTTCATCTCACTATCCGTAGTTAGCGCATTCCAAGTGAGCAGATCCAGCTCCGTAGCAAGGTCACGACCGATCTCGTTATCAATACTTTCACTCTTCTCCACCCTATTGATATCGTAACTAGGATCAATATTGTCACTATTCTCCACCGTCTCGATATCAGAAAGAAATTGAGGAGGATTCTTGTCCAGTAACTTGTTCACAAATATCGTAATGAAAGGAAAATAGGAGTTTTTCGCTAGGGTTTTGACCAAATAAGATCGTCCACTTCCTATAGAACCTATAACTAAACTACCCCTAGAGGGAGATAAGTCTAAGCGTAACGGAAAGGGTTTTCCGTGAGATGAGAAATGAGCCGTTTGTGAATAAGTGATTGTCTGAGAATGAGCAAGGAATAGACGTCTTTCTGCAAAACAGGCTGTATTGAACTCATAATTCAGTAAATGCTTTTGCTGAATGTCGACTAAGTCTCGTAAGTAAAGTGCTCCCGGTTGTTCAAGGATTTGATAACCAGCGTCATTCTTTGATAAATGATCCCTATGAGTCAGACTCAATAGAACGCTTTTTTCTGTGGTTAATGCGGCTAGCTGAACCAAAAATTTGCTTTCTTCCTCATGAAGAAAATTCGTGTTTGCGACCCAGGATTCAATTTGATCATCAATCCACTCCCAGTTCACGTTTTTTCTTTTTCTGAGCAAGGAATAGATATCTTTACTTGTATGACTTATATGCCTTAGCTTTCTCACATTTATAGAAAAAGCAATTCGAGTCATAATATCGCTGAACAGATTCTTTAACCAAAAATCATTTGGTTCAGACATAGGATACTTATCTAAAAGTTTTCGAACCTCAATCCTAGATGAGGAACTCATAAAAGAGTTTAAACTTTTAAATTTTGTATATAACTTAATAAACGCTCGCGAAACAAAGAAAAGATGCATAGTAATGAGATACCCAACAAAAATCACACAGAAAGTTTTGAAATAGAACATCTTTACCGAAGTATTTCGATGAGTGATTTCTAGGCCCAGAATGAAGTTATTGAACCCCCCCTTCCTCAAACTCTCGATTGTTATAAAAAATGGCATTTTCCCTAATTCGATCTGAAGACTTCGCCATGATAAAGCCAAAACCCTTGACACTAGGTCTGAAAATATCATATTGATATATTTGTACCCTGATAAAGTAAAAAAGCTTGGCAGATATCTTTGAAATAAATTCCATTTTTCTGATAAAAGAGAAAAAAAACTATCTCTTTGAAAATTTGTTCCTTTTTCTTTTTGATCAAAATGAATAAATTCTGAATAGGGACTATGACTCAAACCCATCTTTGAAATGAAATTGGGAAATTCATAAAAGTTTTTTGTTTTAGAATCAGATAGATTCATATTCAGATCTAAAAAAGGTTGACAAAAAGTTCTTTCCAAATTGACTATTTGTGTCTCTGTTAGAGGTGTTGCAGAAGTATCTATGATCGAATAAATAGCTCTACCAATGACTGGATCGGAGTGAAAATCCTGAGATATCCATTTTAGATCTACTTGTGCCTCCATTGGTGAACTAGTACCTATATGCTTTTTACCCCCGCACCAAGAAACTATTTTCTTACCAAGGAACAAGCTATTCAGAAATTGTCCATAAAGAAAATTGAAATGAGTATTCCAAGTCCTTTCCACAGAAAATGGAAATCTTGTCTTACAATCGAACCAAAAGCAGTCCGGATTATTCAAGAATCGAAGTCTATTTGCTTTATAAAAAGAATGGATTAAGGAACTTCTTTGAAATTGATTCGCGAGGTTCAACCAATTTTCTTGATCGTGGAAGATTTGAAAAAGATCGGAATCCTTTTTATATAAAGATTTGGTTCGAGTATGTAATGAGTCAATTGGTAGCTTATTATATGATGTTATTGCTCCATTTACTACGAAGTTGGAAGGACTCGACTCTTCCACCAAAAAGGGGTTCAGTCTTTTTAAATGAACCATTTTAAATCCTATCGATTCTAACAACTTATTACAAAGTTTATGAGTCGGCCCTTGCAATTCATAGATATAAATTTCGGATCTCTGAATCGGGGTATTCCCGAAACTGACAAGAAGTGAATTAGCCCAAAAGAAAAGAAATTTAGTCGCAAAACCAAAGATCTTCGTGAACAAACCAACAAGCGCATGTGGCGAAAAGAAGGACCGAACTGCCTTGGAAAGTTTGTCCAACAGATAAGGAATTAATTTATATACCCTTTTTTGTACTTTTTTCTCTATGTACTTACGAACCTCAGACCAATAAATCCATTTTTCAATAATAGAAACACTTAATTGAATCATATAAACACGTAATTTACCAGGAAATCGAATAAAAAAAACACGTAATTCCCCAAACTTCACTTGCATGACTTGAAACGTGCCTTCAAAACGACTCTTTTGGACTTGAAAAAACTTTTTCTGCTCAGAAAGGAAATGTTCAAACTGTTCCTGTAAACTCTTTATGCTATTCGACCATTTGTATCTATAGGTAGAATCCTTTTTGATTTTATAGTTCATTCGAGTTCGATAATTAAGAAGAGCTGTTCCTTTTTGCTCTCTTGTAATTTGATTCCGATGGGATCTATTGCATAGATCTCTTAGACTAGAGTCGTTTTGATATTGCCAAATAGATTTCATTCGATTTTGACTAACAAAACCCACCATTTTTTGTCTGCCTCGCTGAAAAAAAGAATGAGTCTCCGGATAACATTGTTGATAACGAAGAGACCGAACCCATAAAGATTTCTTTTTTAATTCAGCCCTATCGTTTAATATCTCATTCAATAATTTTGTTTGATCTAATCCCAAATCAGTATTCAGATAAAAAGAAAATTCCTTATGATACACCGTATCCGGTTCGCTTATTACTAGAGTCCATAGATCTGCTCTTCCTTGCAAGATCTCTTCGACTTTCAAATAAAATCGCTGAACTAAACTAAAGAATACATTTGTTTTGGCCGGCTCTGATGAAATAGAATGAATTGAGACAGTCTTTTGTAAATAAAGAATGACTTTTAATAAATGAAGTAGTTCTTTCTTTTCCGCTCGCCGGACAAAACAAAGAGGTTTCTTCGCAAAGTGAGGATCTTTAGTGGCCCTCTCAATCGGAGTCGACGTGATATATAGTTCTGAACATCTTTCCGAGCAAAAAGAACCAAAAAATCTTGTCCGAAAATGTTCCATTTTTTCCGGAAACCGCTGAGAAATCATATCTTTCTCGCGTTCCGTTTCAAGAAAGGAAGGATCCCAAGAACTTGCTTGTTCTTTTCGTTGTTGAATCTTTTTTTGATGAATCAATCCAGAATATTCCGAATCCTCATTCTGAAGGCACTGAAAAAGGTCTATGGGTGGATCAGAGGATCTTTTGAGTTTACTCGAATTCTTTCCTTGAACACTTGATCTTATGGAAGCAGACTGAAGATTTGACCCTATATTCCGCCCCTTGCTAAAAAACCGATCCCTCATATTACTACAAAAAAAATAGGATTCGGGCCTATCATTTCCCCAATGAAAGAAGAGATCTTGGTGGAATTGCCACCGATAAAATTGAGTACAATTTTGCAAGGAGATCGTCCGCCCTTTTCTCGAGAAGAGATCAGAAACATGCTCAATCCTATTTGACTTGAGCCCTTCTTGTGGCATTTTCTCACGAAAAGCAGGCATAAGATAATCAATCCAACTTTTCACTAAGATTTTGAATCGCGATTCCGAATTAGGCTCCTTGTCATCTAGATAATATACAAACGGAAACTCAATAGATTTGAGCGCTTTTTCTTTTAATAAGATATCAATTCCAACAATAAAACTACGATTCTCCATCAAGTTCCTCCACCGCACTTTTGTTATTGGCAGAACCTCAGTATTTTCTTTCGGTTTCAATAAAGAATTTTCAGATAGAGTTTTTCCCTTTGGAAAAGAAAGGAGCAACATACTCATTTTAGTTAATCCACGTGCTTGATCATTAGTATTAGTAAACGAGAGAGGTAAAACTCTTTTCAAATAGAGGTTTTTTCGTTCAACCATATTTTGAGTGTTCATGCGATACATAAGGATCCCGACTACAACTACTAGGACTCCCTTGATCGTGAAATCTCGATTTCTTGTTGAACCCGGTAAATTGCGTGAAAGTAGGAGACTCAAAATTCGCGGATCAAAGAGTTTTAAAAACCGTTCTTGGCGGAAAAAAATGTGAATAAAGGATCCCACTGAATAAAATTGGGTCCATGAATCTAAGAAATATTTAGACTTATTGATCTCTCTCATTATCTCTCTCAATTCGAAAATACCAAATTTGCGATTTTGTTTTTTCATGCCTGTATCAACCTCCTTATTTTGATTGGATTTTTTATTCATTTTTCAAATTTAGTGTTTATTATGATACCAGTTTTCTACTACTATGAAATTTTTTTCCAAATCCTATCTCTAAAAGGTCCTATTTAAGCATCCATAGTTCAGACGTGTGCTCTTCCGATCKTATTTATTTACTTTAATTTATTTACAGGATTTGGGGGCGAACGACGGGAATTGAACCCGCCCATAGTGGATTCACAATCCACTGCCTTCATCCACTTGGCTACATCCGCCCAATCGTAGAAATCCCGACTTTTCAATAGAAGAAGGCGGAATTTCTACGGTTTTTTTTAAGACGTAATCCTTATCTTATGCATTTGTAGCTGGAACTTCGAAAGTGGCTAGATCTAAAGGAAAGTTGTGTGCATTACGTTCATGCATAACTTCCATACCAAGATTAGCACGATTAATTATATCAGCCCAAGTATTAATTACATGGCCTTGACTATCCACTACAGATTGGTTGAAATTAAACCCATTTAGGTTAAATGCCATAGTGCTTATACCTAAAGCAGTGAACCAGATACCTATAACAGGCCAAGCAGCTAAAAAGAAGTGTAACGAACGGGAATTGTTAAAACTAGCATATTGGAAAATCAATCGGCCAAAATAACCATGAGCGGCTACAATATTGTAAGTTTCTTCTTCTTGGCCAAATCTGTAACCTTTGTTAGCCGATTCATTTTCGTTAGTTTCCCTAATTAAACTAGAAGTTACTAAAGAACCATGCATAGCACTGAATAGGGAACCTCCAAATACACCAGCTACACCTAACATATGAAATGGGTGCATAAGAATGTTGTGCTCAGCCTGGAAGACTATCATGAAATTGAAAGTACCAGAGATTCCTAAAGGCATACCATCAGAAAAACTGCCCTGACCAATTGGATAGATCAAGAAAACTGCCGTAGCAGCTGCAACAGGAGCTGAATACGCAATAGCAATCCAAGGGCGCATCCCTAAGCGGAAACTAAGTTCCCACTCACGACCCATATAACATGCTACACCGAGTAAAAAATGTAAAACAATTAGTTCATAAGGACCACCATTGTATAACCATTCAGCAATGGATGCTGCTTCCCATATTGGATATAAGTGTAACCCTATAGCTGCAGAAGTCGGAATAATAGCACCTGAAATGATATTATTTCCATAAAGTAGAGATCCAGAAACAGGTTCACGAATACCATCAATATCTACTGGAGGAGCAGCAATGAAAGCAATAAGAAATACAGAAGTTGCGGTCAATAAAGTAGGGATCATCAACACACCAAACCATCCAATATAAAGACGATTTTCAGTGCTGGTTATCCAGTTACAGAAACGACCCCATAAGTTTTCGCTCTTGCGTCTATCTAAAACTACAGTCACAGTAATTTATTAAGTATATTTCATGATCAAGAACTCCCAAGCCTATAAAAAAATAGAACTAAAGACAGCTTGTTATTTTATAATATATTATACTGGACAATAGATATCACTCGTTTTAGAAAAATCTAAGGGTATGGCTAAAATTTCAGTATAATAAGGATCTTTTAACCCGGAAGGAAGTAAATAATTCATTCAAAGCCCCGTTTTATCTTACATAGCATAATAATAATATTAAAAAAAAAATATTAATATTAATATACTTGAAGAAACATTATAATCATAAAAAGCTCTGGGACGGAAGGATTCGAACCTACGAATAGCGGGACCAAAACCCGTTGCCTTACCCCTTGGCCACGCCCCATAATCGAAAAAAACTAAAATATGGAAATTTTGTTTTTATTATTTATTATATAAATTTTTAGGTAATATTTATTATTTAATATATTATTTTATTATTTAATAAAATATTATTCATCTATATTTTCTTTAACATCTGAATTTTTGCAATATTTTCAAAATGTGGGAGCTTAAAATAAAACAAACACTTAAAGTATTTTCGGTCCCCCCATAATATTATTTCTTTTCATTAATCTGAATACCAAAGCAATTATCTACAATAAAAAAATGCTTAATTTTATTTTTATTGATTCTGTCCTGTATTCGAATAGTTTATTTTTCAGCAAATTGCCCGAAGCCTATTCTTTTTTGAATCCAATCGTAAATTTTATGCCCGTCATACCTGTACTTTTTTTTCTGTTCGCGTTTGTTTGGCAGGCTGTTGTCAATTTTCGTTGAAATTCTACAGTCTTTTCATATTACATATTAATTTAAGTAAACTTTTATAATCTTTACTTTGATGGAAACTTTTTCTTGCTACTTTGTAATAAAGAACCCTATGCGGATTTAGGTTCCTTAAACTATAAAAATAGGACTTAAAATTACCACATTAAATTATTTTTAGAGAGAGAACTTCATTTCTTGGTACCAAATCCAGATTAAATAGATGGTCTAAAAGTAGGGAATCTAGTCTATATTTTTTAACAAACTAAAGTAGATTTGTCATGTTTATCCTAAAACTCTTCGTATACACGGTAATTATCTTTTTTGTTTCTCTATTTATCTTTGGGTTCTTATCTAATGATCCAAGACGTAATCCCGAATCTGAAGAAGACTAAATATCCATTTTTGCGAATAATTTCATTCGCAAAAATGGAAAGAGAGGGATTCGAACCCTCGGTACGACTAACTCGTACAACGGATTAGCAATCCGACGCTTTAATCCACTCAGCCATCCCTCCAAAATCAAATGGAAAAATCCTATTCAACTACACATTAATTATATTTAAATTATACTTACCAAGATTTAAGTTTTTCTATACATTCGCTGATATTTTAACTTAAGCTTCTTCTTTAGTGTTTTTACCTTTATTTTATTAAGACTCTTTGTCTTCTCAGGGCCCGGTAAGTACTCAACCGGGCTTTCTTTTTTAAAAATAATTAAGGATGACCTTATTTTTACCTTGATTTTTAAAAGAAAAAAGAGCAAGTAAAGCGTCCATTGTCTAATGGATAGGACATAGGTCTTCTAAACCTTTGGTATAGGTTCAAATCCTATTGGGCGCGATTTTTCTATCTCTCTCTTTTTTTTCTTTTATAACTTTTTGATATTCCATTATAGTAAAAATTTTAGTCATAATAAAAGAAAATTTTTAAGAATATGTTTTTATCTCTTTTCCTCAAGTAAAAATCGATTCTTTTGCGACCGAATAGCATCCTTCAAAATGGTTTCTGCTTCCTCAGTAAATGTATTAGTCAAATTAATTATTTCTTGAAATTTAGGTTTATGAACTTTTAAATAATTAGATAACTCACGAAAAAATTCGCCAATCTCATCAAGTTCTAACGAATCAAGATAACCATTTATTCCAGCATAAATAGTCATTATCTGCTCTGCGGTCGTAAGAGGAGCCGATTGTGATTGTTTAAGTAATTCGCGTAAACGTTGACCTCTTGCCAATTGATTTTGACTAACTTTATCAAGATCAGAAGCAAATTGTGCAAAGGCCTCTAATTCTGCGAATTGTGCAAGTTCCAATTTCAATTTACTAGCTACTTGTTTCATTGCTTTAATTTGAGCTGCAGAACCCACTCGCGAAACAGAGATCCCAACATTAATAGCCGGTCTAAGTCCAGCATTAAATAGATCGGCGGATAAAAAAATTTGGCCATCCGTAATAGAAATTACATTAGTAGGAATATAAGCGGATACATCTCCTGATTGAGTCTCTACTATAGGTAAGGCGGTCATACTTCCTTCACCTAACTTCGAACTTAATTTAGCAGCTCTTTCCAAAAGCCTTGAGTGCAAATAAAATACATCTCCGGGGTACGCTTCGCGACCAGGTGGTCTGCGTAATAAAAGAGACATTTGGCGATAAGCTTGGGCTTGTTTGGAGAGATCATCATAAATAATTAAAGTGTGTTTTTCCTTATACATAAAATATTCAGCCAAAGCTGCTCCTGTATAAGGAGCCAGATATTGGAGTGTAGCGGCGGAATCCGCCATTTCAGCTACCACAATAGTGTATTGCAAGGCTCCTTTTTCCTGTAAGGTATTGACTACTTGAGCGACAGAAGATGCCTTTTGTCCAATAGCTACATAAACACATATTACATTCTGACTTTTTTGATTGAGAATTGTATCTATCGCGACTGCTGTTTTACCAGTTTGTCGATCTCCAATAATTAGTTCTCGCTGGCCACGTCCTATCGGTACCATCGAATCAATCGCAATGAGCCCTGTTTGAAGAGGCTCATATATGGAACGACGCAAAAGAATACCTGGAGCGGGGGAATCAATTAATCTAAATTCAGAAGATAAAATATCACCCCTACCATCAATCGGGGTAGCCAAGGCATTTATAACACGACCTAAATAGGCGTCACCGACGGGAATCTGAGCAATCCTTCCTGTTGCTTTTACCAAACTTCCTTCTTTTATTCTCAACCCGTCACCCATTAAAACGACACCAACATTCTTTGATTCCAAATTGAGAGCAATCCCCTTTGTACCCTCTTCAAACTCTATTAATTCCCCTGCCATTATTTCATCAAGACCGTAAATACGTACAATGCCATCCCCAACCTGAAGGACGGTACCAGTATTTAAAATATTTATTTCTTGAGTATAGTTTTGAATACGCTCACGGATAATATTACTAATTTCGTCGGCTCGAATAGTTACCATGATTCTTTCTTAATTCTTTTTGATTTGTAAAACGAATAATAATAAATAGAATAGAAAATAAAGATGAATAAAGTATTTATCTTAGGGTTCCCAACATACCAATATTAACACGAATTTTACGTAAATGCAACTCAGGATTCAAAAAACTATTCAGAGTTTTTAAAACTCTGTGTAAGGTTTCTTGTAAGACCCATTGTCGGATGTCATTAATGGACCGTTCTTGTTCAAACCAACAAGTTTCTTTTTTTTTTTTTTCCAATCGTTCTAAAGTCTTATAAGTGGAATTTATCAAATTCAACTTTTCCCGTTCTATTTCAGAGTATCCAGTAACTCGTAACTGCTCCGCTTCTGTTTGAACTTTACAGAAACGCAACCGGGCTTTTTCTAGTTTTTCAACAGCACCACTATAAAGTTCTTCTGAAATTTGAATAGTGTTTACAATCTTCTTTTTTCGATTATCTAAAAAATCCCTTAAAACTCCCCTTCCAAAAATGATCAATAAACCAAGTACTACACTTAGATTTATAAGACTTGGTACTAAATTATTGGTATTCAAGCCGAAACTCCCAACAAGTGATTGGGAGGCCAAAGAAAGAAAATAATAGGTTACGTTTTTCATAAATTATCCTCAAACTATTTTTGTAGTACTTCACTTCTATTTTTCTTTATTTTATGATGAAGATATGAGAATTAGTTGGAAACGGATTTTTTTCAAAGACGAACATAAAAGATGTACACAATTCTAGGTCGACTCATATGATCTCGATCTAATTTAATAAAGAAAATTTTATATATTTCTACGAAAATAAAAATATTAAACAAAAGGATTTGCAAATAAAAGAGCTAATGCGACAACTAACCCATAAATTGTTAAAGCTTCCATAAAAGCTAGACTAAGCAATAAAGTGCCTCGTATTTTTCCCTCCGCTTCAGGCTGTCGTGCGATCCCCTCTACAGCGTGACCTGCCGCAGTACCTTGACCAATCCCAGGTCCAATAGAAGCAAGTCCTACGGCAAAGCCAGCAGCAAGTACAGAAGCAGCAGAAATCATTGGATTCATAATAAATTATGGGTACAAAAAAAAGAAATAAAAAGTCGTTAATGATATAATCTAATGCATTAGGATTTTTATAATGAATAGAATTGGGAATTCATTTGAAAGGAATGGTTATTTTTGATTTTCTAAAGTTCTTCACAAAAAAATAAAGTATTCATTAATACTAAAACTATAAATATTCTAGAATAAATTAAAAGATTCAGAAAAAGCTCGTTTGTGAGATCTCGAATAGAAACACACTTTATATTTTCAGGAAAGTGCAATTCTATAGGTCTCTATTATTGATGGGAGAATCGACGAGTTCAATGAAAATCGTCCACGGATTCACCTATATAAGCCGCGGCTAAAGTTGCAAAAATAAGCGCTTGAATACCACTTGTAAATAATCCAAGGAGCATGACGGGGATAGGAACCACTAAAGGTACTAAAGAAACAAGAACAGCAACTACTAAGTCATCGGCTAAAATATTCCCAAAAAGTCGAAAACTAAGTGATAAAGGCTTTGTGAAATCTTCTAAAATGTTAATGGGTAAAAGGATCGGAGTTGGTTTAATATATTTACTGAAATAACCGATTCCTTTTTTTGAAAGGCCCGCATAGAAATAAGCCGCTGACGTAAGTAAAGCCAAAGCAACAGTAGTATTAATATCATTTGTGGGTGCGGCTAACTCCCCATGAGGGAATTTTACTATTTTCCACGGTAAAAGAACCCCTGACCAATTTGAAACAAAAATAAATAGAAAAAGCGTACCAATAAAAGGAACCCAAGGACCATAACCTTCACCTATTTGGGTTTGACTCACATCTCGAATCAATTCAAGAACATATTCAAAAAAATTCTGACCCCCAGTCGGAATAATTTGTGGGTTCCGAACACCTCTAGTTACTGAACCTAATAAAAAAGCAATTACAACCCAAGACGTTATAAGTACTTGGCCGTGCACTTGTAAAGGTCCTATTTGCCAATAGAAATGTTGGCCTACTTCAACACCCGCTAGATCATATAACTCTTTTAGGTTATTGCTGGAACATGATAAAAAATTCATGAGTGCCCCCTTACAAAATAGAACATTCAACCATTTTTTTTTCAGTGAGTTTTTTTTTATGATTCACAAATTTTAGTTATTTAATTATTTAAGACTTTATTAAATGACTAAAATAACCCTGACAAATTGCGAATACTAATTTGTTAAGAATGAATCTAATCGAAGCTGTAGCATCATCATTTGCTGGAATTGCAATATTTGATAGATTAGGATTACAATTTGTATCAATTAAACAAATGGTTGGAATTCCTAAAGTTCTACATTCTTGTAAGGCCGTATATTCTTTGTGTTGATCAAGAATTATTACAATATCAGGTAACTCCGTCATATATTGAATACCACCCAGATATTTTTGCAAGCGAGCTAATTTTCTTTTCAACATAGTTGCCTCTTTTTTTGAAAGATTCTTGAATCCCCCCTTTTTTTGTTCCATTCTCAAGTCCCTGAACTTCTGAAGTCTTGTTTCTGTGGTGGACCAATTTGTTAACATACCGCCAAGCCATTTTTTATTAACATAATGACACCGGGCCTTTTTAGAAGCTCGTGCTACTGCCTCATCTGCTGCATGATTGGTACCAACAATTAAGAATTTTTTTCCCTTACTTGCGGCATAAAAAACCAAATCACAAACTTCGGATAAAAAACGTGCCGTTCTAGTAAGATTTATAATACGAATACCTTTACGCTTTGTTGAAATATAAGGAGCCATTTTAGGATTCCAGTTCCCAGTACTATGTCCAAGATGAACTCTAGCCTGCAACATATCTTCCAAAGTGATGTTCCAATATCTTTTTTTCATTTCTCTTTATCCCCCTTTTTTATTTTTTGTTCCGGACATATATATAAGCGCCAATCTTTATCTATGTAATAAGGTTTTTTTACTAAACCAAATGAGAGGAATTTGTTAAACACTTGTTTCATAGATAAAACCTTTATATTTTATATAGAATTAATTTAGAATTAACAAATGCTGTTGTAAGTCCCAATAATAAAGGTTTTATAAGAAATTGTTTCTTCTAAAGTACCAAACCCATAAATTCTTCAGGCAAAAAATTATCCTTTTGCAATACTTTGTATTAGATCACCAACTTTGGCTTTTTCTCTAGTTAAACTTTATCTCCAGAATAAACATGCAAGGTTGGGACTAAAAACGACTTAGCAGATCAGATGACTCTAGAGTCAATTTGAACCAGAATTAAGTAGACCCAAATAGATATTATATATAATATATATCTTTTTTTAATTTTGATAGAGAAACTGTCCAAGTCTTAGAGTATTTTGAGAATTGGAAATGTTTTGTTTGAGTATAAATATGTAATAAAATAATATTGAAATTTGAATACTTGAAGAAGTGGTTTGACATTATCGAATTACAAATAGTGACTTACTTTGAGTTAATAATCAATCTTAAGAATTCCAATTAGTTATTAGGAACTTTTGTTTAAAATCTCGATCACTTTTTGGGTCGTAATTCTTATCATCTCAGAACTATTGGATGAGGAAAAAAAAAACTCAACAATTAAAAAAAATCTTCGTAAGAATCACAACTTACAATTTATTCTGAAAAACTAGGTGAATAGAATGGCCAAAGAGATTACAAAGCTTTCCTAATTGAAAACTGAAAGAAATCTCAATTAATTATTATTTATTTTTGATAAAGACAATTGAAAGGCTGGCTAAAATCCATAAAAAAAATGGAATAAACTAGGATTTTTTAGGAAGAGCCTGCCAATAAGAAAATCAGTTTGTTTTTTCCTTTTGGCGATATGGCCGAGTGGTAAGGCGAAGGACTGCAAATCCTTTTTTCCCCAGTTCAAATCTGGGTGTCGCCTAATCAATTCAATTAAATTCTCTCTTTTTTTTTTATACAAATAAAACAAAAATCAAAATAAGAATGTTGTTCCATTAATCAGATAACAAGTGAAAATTATTTTTATATGTTTATTAAAGTCGGATTAGAGATCTAGAAGAATATTTTGATTTCTAACTTTTCGTTTTTTGTGAATTTGTATTCTAAAAAAAGAAAAAAACGAATAGGAATATATCATTAAAAATGACTCATTTATATATGTTTGTTTCATTAAAAAGAGTTCCTTGTCCAATTATTATATCATTTCGTTGTGGGTCGCTGCAATAGGGATTCCACCATTCTTGTGAGTTTATTAAAGAAAGTCTTTTTTAGTTATAGAAATAGGGGATAGAATTTACTACATGAATATAGTAAGTATCGCGTGGGCTGCTTTAATGGTAGTCTTTACCTTTTCCCTTTCACTGGTAATATGGGGAAGAAGTGGACTCTAGAAGTGCTGTTTTATTCTTTGTATCTTACAGTCTTATGCACCACCTTAATAATTTGTCAATAAAACTTATATCAATTATGTCTTTCTTTTCAACTATTCAAGATGAATAAATACAAATAGTCTGGGTTTTATTTCTTTATCACCCCTCATTATCTATATTATGCATGGATACAAGTCATTTATGGCTTTGATTTAGAATACGGCGGAGTCAACCCCTTATTTATAAGTCAAATTAAAAATATGTACGACAATTTTTTTATAAACTAACTCAAAAGTAGCGAGTTATAGAGTAATTAATTATTTTGACTTACTGTTTTCACATAAAGAATAAGGAGAAGGGCAGTCGGAAATAGAATCAATAGGGCAGTAGCACTAAATGCAAGAATATTTACTTCCATAGTTCCTTCCTTTATTTACGGCGTACTAACTCGGGATTTAATCCCATAAAAAATTTTTGAAATTTAAGGTATTTTAGATTGAATCCATCGGGACTGACGGGACTCGAACCCGCAGCTTCCGCCTTGACAGGGCGGTGCTCTAACCAATTGAACTACAATCCCTTGGAGGATGGAGTTCATGGGCCGAGCTGGATTTGAACCAGCGTAGGCAAATTACCAACGAATTTACAGTCCGTCCCCATTAACCACTCGGGCATCGACCCAGGAATAATTCAATTTTAATTTTCTACTGAAACTTGGTAATCAATACTAAAATTTATTTTAGAGTACCTACCCCCAGGGGAATTCGAATCCCCGTTACCTCCTTGAAAGAGAGATGTCCTGAACCACTAGACGATGGGGGCTTATTTAATTAACCACTTCATTTTTTAAATTGTCAATATTTCGAAACTACGAATATTCTCACCTTCTTTATATAAATTTTTGAATTCTCAAAATAATTTATAAGAATAAAGAAACACGTATATGTAAACAAAATACTCCATAATTAGAGTAAAGTATACAAAATTTGATATTGAGGAATAATCAAATAGATCTAGATTTTAAGTCTTTATTTTTACTCTTAGTGAATAGGCCCCTTTAACTCAGTGGTAGAGTAACACCATGGTAAGGCGTAAGTCATTGGTTCAAATCCGATAAGGGGCTATCTATTTTAGTATTTTTTTAGTTAACAAATAAAAAATAGAAAAGCAAATTCAAAACATAAACTCGAGATTCCGAACTATTCAAAAATTGAAATGTTCTTTTCATTTATTCTATATTTTTTAGACGAAAAATAAAGAAAATCTATTAGGAAACTTTGAAATTAAAAAATTAAAGAAAAGAAGTTGACCTTATTGATTGAATAACGATTCACTCTACTCTGTCTTATATTTAAATATTTAGTTATAGATATTTATCTTGATTTTCATCTCTATCTGATTTAATAAAAAACGAAATTGATACTTATAACTTTATTTTTAATATTTTATATAGTTGGTTTGAGGATAAGTGGTATTGGACAGTCGATATCATTGTCATTTATTAAAAGGTGTTTAAAATATAAAAGAATCAAATTACGTTCATAAATTGACGCAAATTTTTATAGGGGCCAATTTAAGTAAAAATTGGATCTTCGAAACCCATTGAAAGGCACGGTTCAAGATACATATACCGTAAGAACAAAAATTTTCAGATATAAGGTGCTCGAAAATGGTCGAAATAGTTTAAGAGGAGTATTACTATGACTATAACCCTTGGTCAATCTACGAAAAATGACAAGGATTTATTTGATACTATGGATGACTGGTTACGGAGAGACCGTTTTATTTTTGTAGGTTGGTCAGGTCTATTACTCTTTCCTTGTGCCTATTTTGCTTTAGGTGGTTGGTTCACGGGTACAACCTTTGTAACTTCCTGGTATACCCATGGATTGGCTAGTTCCTATTTGGAAGGTTGTAATTTCTTAACTGCCGCCGTTTCTACTCCTGCAAATAGTTTAGCCCATTCTTTATTGTTACTCTGGGGTCCTGAAGCACAAGGAGATTTTACACGTTGGTGTAAATTAGGAGGTTTGTGGACATTTGTGGCTCTTCACGGTGCTTTCGGATTAATTGGTTTCATGTTACGACAGTTTGAGCTTGCCCGATCTATTCAATTGCGTCCTTATAACGCCATCGCATTCTCTGCTCCAATTGCCGTTTTTGTTTCTGTCTTCTTTATTTATCCGCTAGGTCAATCTGGTTGGTTTTTTGCACCTAGTTTTGGTGTAGCAGCTATTTTCCGATTCATCCTCTTTTTTCAAGGGTTTCATAATTGGACATTGAACCCCTTTCATATGATGGGAGTTTCCGGTGTACTGGGTGCTGCCCTACTATGCGCTATTCATGGTGCTACCGTAGAAAATACTTTATTTGAAGACGGTGATGGCGCAAATACATTCCGCGCCTTTAACCCAACTCAATCAGAAGAAACTTATTCAATGGTTACCGCTAACCGATTTTGGTCCCAAATCTTTGGGGTTGCTTTTTCAAATAAACGTTGGTTACATTTCTTTATGTTATTTGTACCAGTAACCGGTTTATGGATGAGTGCTCTGGGAGTAGTCGGCCTGGCCTTGAACTTACGTGCCTATGATTTCGTTTCACAAGAAATTAGGGCATCGGAAGATCCTGAATTTGAAACTTTCTATACAAAAAATATTTTATTAAATGAAGGTATTCGTGCTTGGATGGCCGCTCAAGATCAGCCCCATGAAAACCTTATATTCCCTGAGGAGGTTCTCCCACGTGGAAACGCTCTTTAATACAACTTTAGCCTTAGCTGGTCGGGACCAAGAAACTACTGGTTTCGCTTGGTGGGCTGGTAATGCCCGATTGATCAATTTATCAGGTAAACTATTAGGGGCCCATGTAGCACATGCTGGATTAATAGTTTTCTGGGCGGGAGCAATGAATCTATTTGAAGTGGCTCATTTCGGACCGGAGAAACCTATGTATGAACAAGGATTAATTTTACTTCCCCACCTAGCGACTCTAGGTTGGGGGGTAGGACCTGGCGGGGAAATTTTAGATACCTTTCCATACTTTGTCTCTGGGGTACTTCATTTAATTTCCTCTGCCGTATTGGGATTTGGTGGTATTTACCATGCACTTCTTGGACCTGAGATCATAGAAGAATCTTTTCCTTTATTTCGTTATGTATGGAAAGATAGAAATAAAATGACTACTATTTTAGGTATTCATTTAATATTATTAGGTATAGGTGCTTTTCTTCTAGTGTTCAAAGCACTTTATTTTGGGGGTGTATATGATACTTGGGCCCCAGGAGGGGGAGATGTAAGAAAAATTACTAACTTGAGCCTGAGTCCAAGTATCATATTTGGTTTTTTACTGAAATCTCCTTTTGGTGGAGACGGATGGATTGTGAGTGTAGACGATTTGGAAGATATAATCGGAGGCCATGTATGGGTAGGTTCTATTTGTATATTTGGTGGAATCTGGCATATCCTAACTAAACCTTTTGCTTGGGCGCGTCGCGCACTTGTATGGTCTGGTGAAGCCTATTTATCTTATAGTTTAGGGGCTTTATCTATATTTGGTTTCACTGCTTGTTGTTTTGTCTGGTTCAATAATACCGCTTATCCTAGTGAGTTTTACGGACCCACGGGACCAGAAGCTTCTCAAGCTCAAGCCTTTACCTTTTTAGTTAGAGACCAACGTCTTGGAGCGAATGTGGGAGCCGCTCAAGGTCCTACGGGTTTAGGTAAATATCTAATGCGTTCCCCCACTGGCGAAGTCATTTTTGGAGGAGAAACTATGCGCTTTTGGGATCTGCGTGCTCCGTGGTTAGAGCCTCTAAGGGGACCAAATGGGTTAGATTTGAATAGGTTAAAAAAAGATATACAACCTTGGCAGGAACGGCGTTCCGCAGAATATATGACTCATGCCCCTTTAGGTTCTTTAAATTCTGTGGGAGGCGTGGCTACCGAAATAAATGCAGTAAATTATGTCTCTCCAAGAAGTTGGTTAGCAACCTCACATTTTTTTCTAGGATTTTTCTTTTTCGTTGGTCATTTGTGGCACGCGGGACGGGCTCGGGCAGCGGCAGCTGGGTTTGAGAAAGGAATTGATCGGGATTTAGAACCAGTTCTTTCTATGACCCCTCTCAATTAAGAAGAGGTACGAAATCAAATTCTTAAAGTCGGTCTCTCTATAAAAATTGAATATTTAATTTAATTTTTTATGGCTTGGCTATCCCACGTAGCCAAGCCAGTCTACTTGATTGCGTATATCCCCATAACGAACCCTGTCTATTAAAGGAGAGAGAGGGATTCGAACCCTCGATAGTTCTTTAAACTATACCGGTTTTCAAGACCGGGGCTATGAACCGCTCAGCCATCTCTCCGTTAGCTACTTTTCGAAGAAATTATTAGCAGTCATTGGAATTATGTAATTGATTCTTTTTCTCCGATTAGGGAGATCAAATGGTAGAGTTTACTTGCTGGTAGCATCGAGGATGAAACATATGACTATTGCTTTTCAATTGGTTGTTTTTGTATTAATTGTTACTTCATTTATCTTATTGATTAGTGTACCTGTTGTATTTGCTTCCCCCGAGGGCTGGTCAAGTAAAAAAAATATTTTTTTTTCTGGGACAGCATTATGGATTGGATTTTTATTTCTGGTGGCTATACTTAATTCTCTTATTTATTGACCCTCTTCGTCTAAAACTAAAAAATAAAAGTCTGCCTTCAAAAAATTATATAATAAACCAAATTTAAGGAATTAAAAAGATTTGGTATTATTCTATAATGGGTCCGGTACTTCACTAAAGTAGGAGCCGGGCAGATCTCGTAGCTACTCAAAAAACTAAAAAATGCGGATATGGTCGAACGGTAAAATCTCTCTTTGCCAAGGAGAAGATGCGGGTTCGATTCCCGCTATCCGCACAAGATAACGTAAGGAATCAATAGATCAGAGATTAGATGTGAGGTCATTTTTATCTTTATTTTAATTCATTTTGAATTTGAAAAGTAAAGTAGTTTCATTTTAAGGAAAAGCTTGCGAAGACAGGATTTGAACCCGTGACCTCAAGGTTATGAGCCTTGCGAGCTACCAAACTGCTCTACCCCGCTTAGTAAAAAACCAAAGAATAAATGGTCCCTATCCTATAATGTATAAACCCTATTTATACAGAATGGTTAAAGGGACCGAGAGGATCAGTGAGCCTAGATAAGGAAGCTTTAATCCTTACCAACTCGATCTTATTGCACCGGGTAACAAGCATGTTTCAACCATTTGACGAAGTATGTGTCCAGATAGTTCAAAATCGCGATAATTAGCTCTTGGTCTTCCGGTCACAAAACACCGTCGACGAAGACGCGTAGGTGTACTATTCCGCGGTGAAGAT